TTAAGGAAACACAAATGGAGATCCAAATCTAAGAATCCTTTATGAATTCGCAATCACTACAATATAAATACAACAGTTAGTGGTTCCAATTTGCCCCGAATTTTGGATTCTGTGACTGAAAATAAAAATCCACATTTTATCTTTCATTTCAATAGAAAAGAGAAGGGAAGTTTTTAGGCATTGTTGAGATACTATACACTATACAATACAATCAATCAAAAGAACTCAACCGAATTCAATCAAAAAAAGGTTCAGTAATCAACCCAAAACAAAAGGGAATATTTCCATCTAATCTATTTTGTATTGTTTTGGCGGCATGGCCGAGTGGTAAGGCGGGGGACTGCAAATCCCTTTTCCCCAGTTCAAATCCGGGTGTCGCCTGATCAACCAAAGACTCGGAATACCTTATTCTGCTGATATAACTCGCAGAATTTTTGCTCAGCAGAAGCAGAGGAAAAGACCTAGAACTGTCTGTAAGAATCTGGGGGTTCTAAAATGTAAATTCTTGCGCCTAGGATTCAAGGAAAGATTATAGTATAAGATATAAGAAGGACTATAAAGACTTCAAGGATTAAATGGGGGGATGAAGGTATGTGAGAGATAGTTATCTATCTGGATTGTATATTTTTATGCCTTTTGCTTATGAAGAGCACCAAAAGAAACAATAGGTCTTACTATTCCTACATGTTCCATTAGTAAGATTCCCTTGCTATTTCCATGGGAGTAACTCTGTATCTTGCTTGTGCTTAATGCTTTCCGATTCTATCATAAATCATACAGTAACTTGTTATGAGTGGATTTATTGGATTGGTTCATCAATAGACTTCGGGAAAAATCCATTTTTGACTCTGCGCCAGTGATTCTACTATAATTATAAATTATATAATTAATTATATAATTATATACTCATAGTCATAATAGTTATAGTCCTTTATTTTTGATTTTTATTATATTTTATTATATTTATATATATATATAATTATATAAATATATAATTATATAATATTTATTTATAAAATTGATTATTATATTAGTTATTAATAATTAATAACATAAAACATAACGGAATAATTCTTTCATATTCATAGAGATAGGAGACATAATTTACATGGATCTAGTAAGCCTCGCTTGGGCTTCTTTAATGGTAGTCTTTACATTTTCTCTTTCGCTCGTAGTATGGGGAAGAAGTGGACTCTAGAGGTACTACTAATTAAGTAATTAACTTAAGATTAAGTTGGGTAATCAAACTCTATCAATTGTTTCATAGATCGTTCTGCAAAGCATTGTTAAATAACAATATCTTCATTTCAAAATTTTACTGGAATCCAGTACCAGTAAAAGTAAAGTAATGTATTATTACAAATAATAACTTTTCAATCAAACAACTATTTCAAGAATTCCCGTGTTCCTATCTCGAAAGGAAAAGGGATCTAGATAATAGGAAATTTTTTCCAACCGAATTTAAATATTATATTCCGGCGAACTGGCTCTTACCAGAATTATATATGGATATTCTAATGAAGAGCAGCCGACCCCTCCTTTTTTTATTTGGTTACTTCTTTTACTCTTCAAAGAGGAAGTCGTTCTGTTATTACGTAGATACATATTTTATACGGGAGGCAACATAGACATAGTGGTTGTCCAACGAGGTACTACGCATAATAAGATCGTGCGTTAGACGATTCACGCGCACTTACCATCCATTTGTTTTAGATTTTATAAATCTTATTTCTACTATAGTATACGTAATTTATATGTACATGTATGAAGATACATATTACATCTATATTCTATAGTAAGCCTATATACTTTACTTTAATACTATATCTTTATAAAGATATATAAGCGCAACTGTATACAATACAATAACAATAATAGATAGTGTGGTAGAAAGGTTCATATATTTCTTTCTACCATACTATCGGATCTCATAGACTACTAATTCTAGTCTGCACATTTCATTTAAGACGTGGAATTTTAATCTCTTTCATTCCTTCAATCATTGATAAGAACTAAGAGGTCAAGTTTCATTCAAACTAATTATTTTGACTGACTGTTTTTACATAGATGATAAGTAAAAAGGCAGTAGGAACTAGAACGAAGAGTGCAGTAGCAATAAATGCGAGAATATTTACTTCCATAATAGAATCTCATTGTTTTTTTTTACTTCGCAATAACTCGGGATCTAATCCCATAGAGATGATAAATCTTTCTCCTGTAAATTCAATGGGATGAATTGCATTCCTATGATATTGAATCGGATCAATATCATGAATAACAATCTCTGAGCTATCAAATCGATTCATCGTCGAGAATTGAATATTGATATAGTATAACATAGGAAGATCTTTTATCCATACCGAATCCAAAATAGGATCCCAGATCCAATCAAAAATTTAGTTTAATTTTTCATTCTTTTCTATAACCTACCGTTTTCCTTATACAATCATCTGATGGGGTATCGTCTGACTCGTCTTCCACTTCCATTGTTCACAAACCCAAACAATAAAAGCGAAATGTAAAGGGTAAGATCTTGAATTTTAAACTCCGTTTTTTTGATGATCTAATTCTAAATGATAAATAAAGAAGTGTGATAAAGACGGGTTCCCGTATAAACGATCTAATATTCTGAAAATTCACTATTTTTTTGGAGTTTGTTCTTTCTTCGATGGGACCATAAGAGGAAAGTTCTTCATTCCCTCACTAAGAAGGGTAGGATCTTAGTTTGATTTTGACCTTTCTTTTATGAATATCCCCCTTATTGGGACACCTATATCAAAAGTTCGATGCTTGAATGATATAGATAGCTTTTTTCCAATTTTCCAATGTGTAATTGATATTACAGAAAATCGGAGCTAGAAAGGGAGGTAGGTTTAATCTGAAAGTATTCTGTCGGGGTAATTATGTAATTTTGTATCGTATAATAAAGAAATCCAATTTGTGTATGTGCTCCCTGGAAACATACGGCTACTCTATTCCATGGATCGGGAGCAATCGGAAAAGCCAGACCGGTACGGTATCTCTTGGAATCCTAACCTAAATAGGGTGCTACCAACAATTGTACTAATCCACATATGTCTCTCCCCCATCAATCGGTACTAGTTGATGGAATGGAAATTCCCGTATTTTTTCGATAAGAAATGCGAAAAAAAAGGAAATAAAAAGAAATAAAGATCCCCAATGGAAATTAGATCCCACTCCCTGTCCCCCTCTTCACAGAAAATGGAGAGAGAAATTGATGGATTCATCGGATACTAGATCGGGACTGACGGGACTCGAACCCGCAGCTTCCGCCTTGACAGGGCGGTGCTCTAACCGATTGAACTACAATCCCAGGGAGTGGGGGTGTACAGCATACATATTCTTATGATTTTATTCAAACCATTTCTATTTATAATCGCTGTCTTGTAACAGAGACACGAGTGATATATTGATATCCACATAGATATGGACTTTAGTGAGAGTGACACCGATTACTAGTAATCGGTGGGTAACTGCCCAATCGATTGATAATCAATCTTTCAATGAAAATCTTTTTGTTTTTTTTTCCTTCTTTATTTAAATTTAATTTACATTTACTATTTACTTTAATTTTATTACTTTATTACTTTCCTTATACTTAGAGATCATGACATGCATCTAGATCATTAAAACAGAATATGTGGGAACAAATAAATAAATAGGAATATAGCAGAAAAATGGACTATTTTCTTTATTCCTATTCCTACATATCAAACATTTCTGGAGGACAAATTGATTATATCATCCTCATGATGGATCGGCAAATTATTGGGCCGAGCTGGATTTGAACCAGCGTAGACATATTGCCAACGAATTTACAGTCCGTCCCCATTAACCGCTCGGGCATCGACCCAGGAAGAATCAATTCTAGGTTTATTGATAATCTATGATCAACTTCCTTTCGTAGTACCCTACCCCCAGGGGAAATCGAATCCCCGCTGCCTCCTTGAAAGAGAGATGTCCTAAACCGCTAGACGATGGGGGCATACCTGCCTGACTGCCATCATACTATGCTCATCTCATAGTATGAACAGTTTTTGGGAATTGTCAATATTCAATATAACGTAATGGTATGACTAGATCCGAAGAATCTTTCCGGCTTTCATGATTCATTCCGTCGACCATAGAATTTTTTTGATTCGTCATTCATGAACCATTAACCATTCTATATATAGAATGATAGAATAGAGAAAAGGATATTATATATTTCTATGTAATGATATAATTTTAAAATAAATAAAAAATCAATTTTAAATAGAATATAAATATTCTAAATTCTAAATGTAATAAAATGAAATAAAAAGAAAATTATTTGAATTATTTTATTATTATTTATTTAATTAATAATAAAAAAATATACTTAAATTCAAAGTAAGTATTTCAATTTATAATTTATTTAGTATTTTTATTTTAAATTTATTTAAAATAAAATAAAAAATAAAATATAAGTATAGGATCCCCCGAGGGAATAATTTGTCCGACAGAAAAAGGGTTAAACTCCCCTTCTTCAACTTTCATTTAATTCATTGTTAAGATATACCTATCTTTATCTCACGCTAAGCCAGGAAATTCATAAATGATAGAAAGTTTCTTTTTTTTTTTTTGATTGATTCAAAAAAAAGGATAATATATAATATTATGTAGAACTTGTAAATCTGGGATTGGATCAACAAGTAAAGTAATCCAATTTTTTTTCTATAAGATAAGATTTTGTCGGTTCGGGGCGCGAATCAAATTTCTTCAGCACACGATTCAATGAAATTTTTTGAATTTTGGTACAGGGCATATATCAATCAAATGAATCTCGTTCTGATGGGAGTCAATTCAAAAAAAGCAATTAGATTAAGGTCGCAATTCATTGCATTGATATTTCTCAAATATAAATAAAAATTCTATTAACCATTTTACCTTACCCTAGACTTCCCAAGTCACTCTTTTTCTTCCTGAATGAGTCGCTATGCACATATATATGTACATAT